CATCTCTTTCCCTTCAATAAAGGAATAAGGCGGATGCGTAGTTGATTTGATTAATGGTGCTAATTCTTGGCGTCGAAGGAGATTTCGCAATATTACTAGCTCTTCATCGCTTTTCTCTTGTTCTCATATTGGATCTAAGGGTTCGACTTCGGCTCCCGAGCCGGAAAGGGCAGCTCCAGCTCCCTCTAATATTCGAAATCTCTATGGAGATTCTTTCTTGATTAATTCATTCTTTCCGAACGAGATGGCTGCTTTATCGATTCATTATATGCGGAGAAAGAACAACTTTTACGAATTCTTAACATAATTATCGACCTGGAACTCGGGAGTACCCAGTTAAACATCTTTGGCAAGAGACGTTCGGAGAAGAGGGCTGGGGGAATATAGATCATATGGCCTGCGCTATTGACCAAATCGATCGAATTGATTAACAACTTGACGAAAGTGATGCCTCTTCCGCATGAGCACTACGACCACGCGACCAACAGCGGTCGAGTCACCAGAACAACTCATCCTTCGTCCCAGCAGAAAAAGAGTCATTGCCAGCCGGCAGAGAGAATTGATTGGTATTGGATCTCGTTATTCGGCGGGCGTAGGTTCCCCCCTCATCAGTTGAGTCAGCATTCTATATCCGAGATCTTGGGTTCCCTTCAGTCAGCGTTCTTCGCCAAATACGGGCAGCAGCCACAGATTGCACCTCTTCAAATTACTATTAATAGGCTCATGATCCGGTTCGAGAGCCGGCCACTCTAAGAAATGAATTAGATCCTAGATTCTTTCGAACCGGTTTCATCTAATTAATGCTTGGATACTATCTAAATGCCATAGCAACTATGAATTAGCGATTAGATCCTTGATCCTAATCGATGTGAATATTAAATAGCCATTATCTTATTGATTCTAATAAATAGTAATTCGATTCTAATTGCGATAGTCTCTATACTATTAGATTGCTTCTATCTTGATTTGTATTAGATGGATCCGAGCTCTTCTATGCTATAGATATTCCCTGAACTTAGATGGATCCGAACTCTTTTGGGCCTAAGAGAGGCTCCGCAATCATCTAAGAACATAGTTCTAGGCCTGGCCTGAATGCTCCGTCTATACCGTAGGCTCAATGCCATAGCCATGCCCCGTAGGTTAACCCTCGTAGCAAAGGGAAGGTTATCCCTTTCCTGAGCGTAGCGAAGGGAAGGACGGGATCTTGCTCTTTTTAGCTCGATGTTGTTATAGTCGGATCAAAGTCGAGATCCAATTAGAGTGCCTTCGGCCTTTATTAAGAGGATTTCACACTACAGTGTGATCTTGCTTTTCTTAGCTTAATGTTTCTTTTTAGATAGTGCATAGTGTTCCCTCTCTTTTTTTAGCTTAATGTTTTTTCAATAGTGTGAAATCTTCATTTAGAGTGCGTGAAGCTTTCAGTCTTTTTTATAGTGCATAGTGTTCTCTCTTATTCAATAGCCTGAAAGATTTTGCTAGTGGCCGGCTACTATTCTATTGGTACTATTGGGGATCTGATAGTGAATAGTATAGAGCCCCGGCCCGCCTGTGGTGTAGACATCCACCCGATCTTCTTTGAATAGAAGGGTGTGAAGGCACGGTGGATAATGGCTGGCCCCAGTGCCATGAGAGACTATTGGGCACAGTGCATAGACAGTGGCCGGCTACTGTCTATGCACTACGCCACATCCACCCTATAACAGCAAGGGCCATCCACTTTATATGTCACTGCATGCTCCACTATTATAGTATGATCCCCAGGAGATCCCACACTATTAGTTTTACTCCGCGTAGCGAAGGGAAGTAGATCCCCACTGTTCCTGAGCGTAGCGAAGGGAAGGTTATCCCTTTCCTGAGCGTAGCGAAGGGAAGGTTATCCCTTTCCTGAGCGTAGCGAAGGGAAGGTTATCCCTTTCCTGAGCGTAGCGAAGGGAAGGTTATCCCTTTCCTGAGCGTAGCGAAGGGAAGGGGCCGGCCAGCATAGTGATGGCCCGTGGTTTATATATAACATAGTATATATCCACCTTATCTTAGAATAGTGGCCTGGCTCTGATAGATTGCTTGTATCTCTTATGGATGTAGTCTATATAAACCCATCTTATTGTACATCCACCCTATCTTATTAGGATTCCCAATCCATCAATGAATCCCACAGGCAATAGTGCAGTGGCCGGGCTCCCGGATCCTTATTCATCAATTCTAGTGGTGGATCTGGTATCTCGCTCGTATCCCCCCGCCTGTAGTGTAGACATCCACCCGATCTTAGAACAGTGGCCTGGCCCGGCCATGCATCTGTCGCTTCTATCTCGATATCCACCCTATCTTCTTTCTTCAAGAGCATTTGCATGGTATATGTCTTGGTTTAGTTATTTTGAACAAACTAGTTTTTGAATCTTGAAAAGATTCTATATTGATTAAGATTCCCATATTGATGAATTAGCTGCGCTCAAGATGCGGGCTTTTTTCTTTATTCATTTAGGGGCATAGCTCTTCCCCCGACCCTACTTTGAATCGATAGTAAAAAGAAACTGGGAAATGCCCCTATCAATTCAAAGTCACTATAGGCAGGGGAAACGCTAGGTTTCCTTTTGAATAAGCCCCCGCTAGGGTCTGGGGGGTCACCCATTGATTGAATGAAAGGGGCAAAGCCGGGAACCGTTTCGAGAGATCGTATCGTGCGGGTAACCAACCATATGTCCAACGTTCCGTGTAGCGGCCTCCCAACATGTTGAGCTGGCTCGTGATATAATCTATGTTGCGCTTCATGGGTCAAGTCCCGCTTTGTTGTTTCCCCGCCTGGCGAATCAATCTCGGGTTTTTACAAAGACCGGGGCTATGGCATAGGAAACAGCGGCTATTGAGACTGTAAGACCAGTAGATGCAAGGGAATAGGGAAGCATGAAGGAACGGGGCATGCTTCTCGGCTTGGAATAGTTCATTCTGAAATTACGTAAATGGAGAGGTTAATCGAAGGCATGTTTCGTACGTGGAAATTGCGATAGATAGGTTCCTCGAAATGCGGTCGAAGCCAGGGGGCAGCCCGCACACAAAGTGGGATCTCGTGGGTAGAAAGGGCAGGGCTCTGCCAACTTCCCGGTCAGTCTCTAGTCAATTGCGTGGTAGATCTCGCCCCCCTACATTCTTCAAGTTAAGGTGCTGTCAAATCCGTCATTGAGTGACTGATTGGTCAAAGAAAGGTCGGGGGTGCGTGCGGGGGGTGTTAACCCCCCACCCAAGGTGGTGCTATATACTTTATTTTTCGTAGCAAATCGCCGATCAAATCGATGAATTCGTTCTATACGACGCTATCACTGAATTCAGTCACGGGTGGGCTTGTCGCCTTGGCCGGGAGTGAAAAAGCCGAGCTTGAGCGAGCTCGGGGCAGGGGCGAAGCCACGAACCGAAGCGTTCAGGTTTGCGATTCAAGGGAGGAAATAGCGTAGCTATTTACCTTTTTTCCACCCCCCTCCCTATCCAGCCCCCCTTGCCAAACCTTATACTTAGAGGGTTTGGCAAGTTGGGTGGGGCGGAATGAGATGAAGGGCATGCAGCGTATTGATTTCTACGCGTACAAACGGGAGGCACGCAGCGTCCACATGCGTAGCGTACATATGGGACGTATCCAGCAGTGACTCGGCTTGGTTCTGTTTGGGCCAAGGGGTTTTTACTGCTGGAGTATGGAACTTAGCTATTCCTTACGGAGGGGAAGGATGATCCGCTTCGATCAAGTTACCACCCACAGGTAGGTAGGTGTGCTCCTTCTTCCCAAGGAAAGGTCGAGGGAAAATTCGTATTATACCAAGAATGCCGAAGCTTAAGCTTCGGCGGTATAACCCCCATCCTTGCACGAAGGAACAAAAAGAACGACCCGCCCCGGGGCTTTGCCGCCAACCCTTATTCAGTTGACCCACTCGGTCTCTGCTTGCTGGGTCATTAACTGCCGCAGATGCAATTTCGTGATCCTCTACCGATGAGATTGGCGGTTGTTCCCTCAGTCATGGCGGGACAGCCACATTGACTTTCCCCTGCCGGAGAACGGGAAAAGCGAGGTAAACTTGAGATTACAGCACCACAGTATTGAGTACCACCTGAACCACCCTCCTTTTCACATTCCGTACCGGGAATAACTTGTCCATCCATCCATCCATATAGTGTATACGTTAGCAATCATGTTCAATAATCACCTAGGTCTCTTCCATCCAAAGATGCAGCGCACGGACAATGGGAAAATACCATTCTTCTTTTTGGTCGGCCGAAGCGCGTTTGGCCGCTGCTCATTCAGCGACATTCATTGGGGACCAGCACTGTGAAAAATTGTTACGAATACTTGATCTCCTCGCTAAACATTCTTATATCCAATTCATCCGAATTTCATTTTGCGAGAGCCGGAAAAACGAGTTCATCCATTCCCATTTACACGAAGTACCAATCTCGTCATAAATAGGAATAGATCATGCCGAATCTCCTATTTCCACAAAGTACCAATCTCGTCATAAAGAGAAATAGATCATGCCGAATTGCCCCTCCGGGTACTGATGCTGCGTCCACCCCTATATCGAAATAAGGAACTCGTGGCTGGGATAACCCAAGGCTCGAGGCAGGCGGCTTTGGATGTGAACCGGCCCGAAAGCGCTGCCCGGCCCTATATTGATTGATTCATTTCATTTCGGGCTAGTTCGATTCCTTATGCTCAGGCTTTTGCCTGAGCAGGTGCTTACTGTCGCCCATAGCAAAGAGAAGGAGGAGGAGCAGAGAGAAAAGAGTGAAGCGAAATTTGTGATGTCAACTTCTTCCCGTTCGTCCTGCCGTGCTTTTCCCGCCCGCCCGATGGATTGGGCAGATAAATGCTCGACATCTTTCCCGTGCTGCCCGAACGACAAGGTCGAGCCGGCTGCAGGACCCCATTCTTTTGAGAACCCTCATTGCTATTCTTCCATCAGATGAGGCATGGTCCACACACGAAGGATTTATCATGTTCGGGGGTCGCATGCAATTTTGCTGGGGAAAAAGGACCAATCCAAGCTTTCAACTACCTTCGTGCTCGAAACAAACCCGGCCGGGAACCATCCATATAGTAAGTGAACTACTGGATTCTGTTCCACCTGCTGGGGAAATCACTCGGCAAATTCACGACAAACTTTCTGCTTCTTTCTCCAAACCTTGACACAAATCTTTATATCCCTCTCCGTCGGCTCCACCCACGAAGCCTCTTGTTGGTGCTATACTTCAGTCGACTCCCAAGAAAACCCTGATCTCGTGATCCAGTTGTTACGGAAAACGCGCGTTGCGAACGAGACCGGGAGGTTCGAAGAAGGCCCACTTCATCCCCAAAAGGAAAGGCAACCCCGAGGTCCACATCTGAAATACTGTAGCAAAAACAACACAGAGTGCTGCTTATGAGAGAGTACAATATCGTACCCGATGAAGAACCCGAGGGGGAATAAAAAGAATTGATTGGATCTCACCGCACTTCGGCATATACCGGACGACCACTTGGCAGGCGGAAGCTGCGGCCGGGCCGGCCCCCCTGCATTCTCGGAACGCTGCTCCATAAACGGAGCCAGCGCAGGACCTGTTTCATAAATATGGGAAAAAATCGATAATAGAATCTTTTCAAAATTCAAAATTCGAAGAATTAGAAGATATGTGAATATATCGCAATTAGAAGAGTTCGGATCCATCTAAGACAAATCAAGATAGAAGCAATCTAATAGTATAGAGACTATCGCAATTAGGATCTAATCACTATCCTATTAATCAGGATCAGGGCCTGATCACTATGGCTATTCACATCCCTTAGGATCAAGGATCTAATCGCTAATTCATAATTGCTATGGCATTTAGATAGTGTCCAAGCATTGATTAGATCAGGCCTATAACTATGTTAGAATCTAGGATCTAATTCATTTATTAGTATTTCTTAGAATCATGAGCCTATTAATATTCATTATTTAAAATCCATCATCATGTCCGCAAACTCTCAACGGCGAAGGCGCGAAGCCCACCCCGCGAAAGACCTACAAGTCACAAACCGTAGTAAACTATCGTCTTGCGCAGCAAAGACAGGTGTGGCCTTGGTAACGGGTTGGGGATAGAGGAGCTACTGGGGGCTAGAGGAAATGAAACTAAAAGGTCCCCCCCCTTCACCCCCGCCCATAGCGCTTCGCCCCCTTCTATCCTTCCTTTCAAGGGGGGGTGAAGGGAGGGAACGCGAGTTCTATTGGAGAGGATCAAGATTGGGAGGTGGAGGAAAAATGAGGATCAAGGTGGGAGGCCCCATAATGGGATGGATTCCGGAGTATTCGTGCGAGCCGTATGCGGTGAGAGTCGCACGTACGGTTACGAGGGGGGTTCACGTATATACGTATAGTGTGGTGGTTGGGCCTACCCCATTTGTTCTATGATCTATGGGTCTACTGGAGTTACCCACTTCGATCAATTAGCCAATATTTTGACCGGATATGAAATCACTTCGTTCGGTGCTCGATCTAGTGGTATTTCTCTGGGGATTCTATTTATCGCTGTAGGATCTTTATCCAAGATCACTGCAGTTCCTTTTCGGGCGGCTGTAGGACGGACGGCCGCCTATAGGTGGTGGGGTGGGTGGGTGGTACCGCTGCCGACAGATTGCGGCCAATCCTCCTGAAAAGATCCTTATCCGGGAGCGCGTGAAACTCATCACTACCCCGTAAGGGCGTTGAGACCATAGCATGTTACACAAAAGCGCCGCTTTCTCCAGAGCGTTGTCACACAGCCGCCCGCCCGGAGGAGCCGCTCGCTCCGTAGTGTTGTCACACAAGATAAGCACGCCGCCCGCCTGCTGGCCAGGCGAATCGAAGTTATCTTCCGGTCAACCGTCCACCCAGTTAGGTGCAAACACAGTGGAATCACGCTTAGCGAACGCACGCTGCTGGTGTGCTTCCTGCCCGTCGACGGGGAGAGAAAAAAGAGCGACAAGGTTCAGATTTTAAATGGAAACTGTTCGCAGCATGGGAGCTGATTACCCAACAACTCCCTGGGAACAATGGAAAAAAGGATATCCCGATAACGAAAACCACAGGGGGGCTGTATCGGCGAGATCCAACGGTGAACAACTAGATCCCCCAGAAGAAAACCCCGGCTGGAAGTCTGAGGACCTTTAGTACCCCCCGAAAACACCTCCCCAGCAGCCAGCGCTTCGCGCCAAGCAATACCGCCTTTGTCCCTTTATCCATTCAATAGGGCCTTCTTTTTCATTCCAATATAGGGCCAAGCGAAAGTGGGTCGAAAGGGGTGCTTGTGGGGGGGGGGGGGGTGCCCGAGGCTACCTTGAATATGATAAATTCTCATTAATAGGGGGCCGGCTCCATGGGAAAAAAAAGAGGCAAAGCGCATCCGGATTTGACGAAAATAGAGAATCAATATATAAAAATTATTGCTCAATCTATGGGAATATCTCTCTCATTAGGCATAGATATCTCTCTCTATATGATTATAGACATATTTATATATATATGCAGATCTCTATATATCCATATGGATGGATAGAGATCTACATCACATTTATGTGCCTATATATATGTACGCGCATGTATATGTGTATATCTATACACATAGATTGCCTATATTGCAATTATACAATATATGCCCTATTATATATACATATATATAAAATAAAGAAATAGATATTGCCTATAGTTTGTTTCTATTCCAGATAGATAAAATAAAGGTTTCCCGAATACCTATTCCCGCTCTCCCCGTTTCTGCCAACGAGAAGAATGAATGGCCGTTCCGAATGGAACGTTTTATTCTCCGAAAGAACGCATAGCGTTCTCGCGAGGAGAATAAAATGCTGCTCCCCCTCCCTCTGTCTTTCCCCGCTTTGCTAATCTTATTTTCCAACGCGCGCGGAAGGAAGAGACCGGAGAGAATACGCTCTTCTCCTCTCTGCCCAGGCCCATTCAAAAGTTGGATTCCCTCTTGGCTTGCAACACCAGGGAATGAAAGGCGCGAAGCGAAGCGAGCGCTTCCTGCTTCGCCTCTTTCCATGGCGCGAAGTGTCGCGGACGCTGCCTGTTCGCCTCGGCGCTCCGCGCCCGCCCGGCTTATAGGCTTAATTCATATTGAACGCATAGCGTAGCTAGCCGCCGGTGACCCTTCCAATAATGTTTGAGCCTATCCCGCCCGTTCTAAACCCCCATAGCGAATAAAGGCTGCCCGCCAGCCGCCGCCGGGTTCGGATAATAGAATGCTTCTCTCCTCTCCCCAACCACTAAAGGCTCGACGAAGGGAGACACGGCGGGGGAAGGAAAACGCTTTCGGAGATCGGAACGATAAAAAAAAAGATTGATTCTCCCGAAGAAGGCCGAAGATGGCCTACGGTACGTGTTATCTGGAGGGCGGAGAGAAAACGCTTTTTCGAGAATTACGAGGCCTTCTCCTCGTTCTTGACCCGCCGCTGCACTGGCCTTATTGGCTGCGGGTCGAAGACCCTGAACGAAGCAGCCTTCGGCCTTTGTTCGCTCTGCGAACCAAGTGCTAAAGCTTTCTCTTTATAGGAAAGAATTTCACTCTTATCGGCCCGGGAAAGCGCTGGCAGCAACGGAAAGGAAGGGGTCCATGTAGCTGCTGCGCCCATACCGAGCAGCAGGTTTGGCATCTACTGCAAAAGAATCCACTCCTTCGCAGTGAGTGAAACCGCTTTATCTGCTAGACAGCGTGTGGAATGGCTGGGAGCGGACCTTTTGGATATATAATCCGAGTTGGGAGTAGAGTTACGGGAACAGCCGTATGATGGAAAACAACTTTCACGTTCGGTCCAGAGAGCACTTTTTTCGTAGATAATTCTTCGTTCCCCTTCGTGTGAATTCCCCAAACTCTTGCTGAGCGAACAGCGGCGAGTTAACAACTTGCTGCACGGGGCCCTGGATCAAACCGGACCCTATATATCACATCTCTCGAGCCCCGGAGAAAACCCCCCTCCCCTTTGGACTCCATATCTCTCTCGACTCTATATATGTGGGCACCTGATATCTATGAGGGTTCACCCACCCCGGTTACAGCATTCTTTTCCATTGCACCTAAAATATCTATTTCTGCAAATATGTTACGTGTTTTTATTCATAGTTTCTATGTAACTACATTGCAACAAATCTTCTTCCTCCGCAGCATTGCTCCTATGATCTCAGGAGCACTGGCCGCCATGGCCCAAACGAAAGTCAAAAGACCTTTAGCTCATAGTTCGATCGGACATGTAGGTTATATCCGTACCGGTTCTTCACGTGGAACTATAGAAGGAATTCAATCACTACTAATTGGTATCTTTATTCATGTATCAATGACGATAGATGCATTCGCCATAGTTCTAGCATTACGGCAAACCCGTGTCAAATATATAGCGGATTTGGGCGCTCTAGCCAGAACGGATCCTATTTCGGCTATTATCTCTTCCATTACTATGTTCCCATACGCAGGAATACCCCCGTTAGCCGGCCTTCGTAGCAAATTCTATTTGTTCTCCGCCGCTTCAGGTTGTGGGGCTTACTTACCAGCCTTAATGGGAGTAGTTACTAGCGTTATAGGTCGTTGGGCGGCCGGAAGGTTGCCTAAAGTAAGTAAGTGTGGGGGACCGAAGGCAGTTCTCCGTGCACCGGACACGTAGCTTACCAAATAAGTTGCGACACGGATGGGAACGCATGCTACGAAAGGAGTTGGGGTATATCTGATACATCAACCATCTACTCAAGATCCTTGTACGAGTCCGCAATCACTACACGAGATGAACCTGGGTTTGGCGAATCGAAGTTGGCCTTAGGTGTAATAAGACTCCCAGTTACAGCGCGCGATCGTATACTGAGGTGCTCCCCGCCGGTTGTTGGAACGACGCGAGCCGGGCCCATATTTCGAAATTCATCAATATGGATAAAGGGACAGGGGTAACTAATTACCCATCTTCCTGGGGACGGGGAACGAATCGACATCTCGATGTGGTACAGCCTTTTCTATCTGGGTTGGGAAATAACGGCGAAGTCCATCCGGGTAAAACCGTCCAATGAATAGGAGGAGAGCAAAGCGCCAATGGCGCGCGAAGCGCATGCGGAACGGGCGGGCGCGGAGAAAAAAGAGAGTGCCGCCGGAGGAGAAGCAGCCGAGCTCATTCCCTGGCCGCGCTTTCTGGGCTGGGCCCAAAGCAGTGTTTTCTGGCCAAATAAAGGATTTGGGGCTTATTGCTACAGTATGTAACATTGCAATTCGTACTTATATAAATCTATATCTATATATGGAAATAGATATGAATAGATCTGTACATTCAGATACATCGATTTAGATTCAGATATAGGGATATCTTTATATATAAAATGAGATAGTAACGTGTAATTCCGATCCGTTTATGATCTGAAGAACTGCGCTTAGCGCCCCCCCCCCCGCTCATTAAACGGCTCTGCTGCAATGGATGGCAGAGGGTCCGTAGTACCCTACCCTGAAGGGGAGGGGGAAGCACTGGAGTGATCCAGTAGCCGGGAAGGGGCCTAATTGATAAGTGCCTACTACTACACTTGGCCCTACACATTGACGAAGCTAACCCCTGGAGGATCCATTGGATGTGTCTGGCAGAGTTCGGACAGGGGGGGGCTTAAATCCTTCTTCCTCGTGAATCTCTAAATGCATGGCTTCTTGAACGCGGAGAGCGGAGCCTCGAGAAGCTCGACACTGTTGAGAAGAAGATCCTTAATGAATATTAATAGGCTCATGATCCGGTTCGAGAGCCGGCCACTCTAAGAAATGAATTAGATCCTAGATTCTAACATAGTTATAGGCCTGATCTAATCAATGCTTGGACACTATCTAAATGCCATAGCAACTATGAATTAGCGATTAGATCCTTGATCCTAATCGATGTGAATATTAAATAGCCATTATCTTATTGATTCTAATGCATAGGGAACATCCTAATTCATAGGGATGTGATTAGTGCTAGATCTCTGTTGTAGGCCCTATGGTATAGATTGCTTCTATGACCATTTGTCTTAGATGGATCCGAACTATTTTGGACCTAATAAAGGCTCCTATCTAGGCCTGAATACTATTCTATAGTTGTAGGCCTGGCCTGAATGCTCCGTCTATACCGTAGGCTCAATGCCATAGCCATGCCCCGTAGGTTAACCCTCGTAGCAAAGGGAAGGTTATCCCTTTCCTGAGCGTAGCGAAGGGAAGGCACGTGGTGATCCCCCTGTTCCATAGGTCACACGGTATAGGACAACCCTTAGCCAATGGATCCGGCACTTGCACTCGGAGGGAGGCCGGGCCTAATCTCTTTTTAATCACATAGTTCTATAGTGCCCTCTTTAATCACAGAATAGGATTTTACACTACAGTGCATAGTGTTCTCTCTCTTTTTTTAGCTCCTAATAGAATGCCCTCTTTAATCACAGAGTTGAAGAATCTAGTTCACCCTCTTTAATCACACAATCTTCATAGTGACCCTTCTTTCATCACATTTTATAGAAAAACGTCACACAATAGGATTTTCTACTAGAGTGTTCTCTTTCCTTTCTTAGCTCAATCCTGCAGAAGGCACATCCCTCCGCGTAGCGAAGGGAAGGTTATCCCTTTCCTGAGCGTAGCGAAGGGAAGGACGGGTGTGATCTTGCTCTTTTTAGCTCGATGTTGTTATAGTCGGATCAAAGTCGAGATCCAATTAGAGTGCCTTCGGCCTTTATTAAGAGGTTAACCCTTTCCTGAGCGTAGCGAAGGGAAGGTTATCCCTTTCCTGAGCGTAGCGAAGGGAAGGACGGGTGTGATCTTGCTTTTCTTAGCTTAATGTTTCTTTTTAGATAGTGCATAGTGTTCCCTCTTCTTCAATAGCTTGAAAGATTTTGCTAGTGGCCGGCTACTATTCTATTGGTACTATTGGGGATCTGATAGTGAATAGTATAGAGCCCCGGCCCGCCTGTGGTGTAGACATCCACCCGATCTTCTTTGAATAGAAGGGTGTGAAGGCACGGTGGATAGTGGCTGGCCCCAGTGCCATGAGAGACTATTGGGCACAGTGCATAGACAGTGGCCGGCTACTGTCTATGCACTACGCCACATCCACCCTATAACAACAAGGGCCATCCACTTTATATGTCACTGCATGCTCCACTATTATAGTATGATCCCCAGTAGATCCCACACTATTAGTTTTACTCCGCGTAGCGAAGGGAAGTAGATCCCCACTGTTCCTGAGCGTAGCGAAGGGAAGTAGATCCCACACTATTAGTTTTACTCCGCGTAGCGAAGGGAAGGTTATCCCTTTCCTGAGCGTAGCGAAGGGAAGGTTATCCCTTTCCTGAGCGTAGCGAAGGGAAGGGGCCGGCCAGCATAGTGATGGCCTGGTGCCTGCTTATAGATTCGTATATATCCACCTTATCTTCAGGGTTAT